TAGTGGAGATAGTCGCACGTAATGACAGATCACGGCCATATTATTAAAAGCTTGTGGTAAGAATGGATTCCGTTCTAGTGCTCGAAAATAATATTCCAAAGCCTTCGTATGTTCTCCATTACTTGTGTGTATAAGGCCTATGTTATAGAGTATATAACTTCGATCATAGGGATCAATTTCTGATCGCGTAGCTTCATAATAATTTTGTAAAGCTTCCGCGTAATTTCCTTCAGATTGAGCCGACATCCGTTACGGTCGTCATTCTATTCAAAGAATCCCCGTTTCAGAATCGTACGTGAGATTTTCTTTCATCTCATACGGCTCCTCCTTTCTGTGCATAGTATTAAAAAAAAAAGGAATAATTCGTGGGATCCAAAATAAATATCCTTTTATGAACTGATAGGGGCTGGTATTTTTACAAGAAATCTCTAGCCATCCTTCCTGCAAGAGGTTTTTTTCTTAACACCAATCATATAAGTGTTAGATAGAAATGGTAACTCCAACAATTTCTTTGTCCCTAACGCCCCTATTTCCAGGAATTAGTCACTTCAACGATCTTCGATGGTTATACGGGTATCCAAAATACAAACGAGATGGATGTTTGTTGTCCCAACCATTCTTCTTAGTCCCGATACCAATAAGTAAAAGGGGTAATTTATAACAAAGTTTTCGTCTTGTTGATTCCTAAGTGTAGTGCTTCTTCCCCTATGCCACCTATTAGTACTAGTAGAGTAGACTAGGATTGACCTGCAATTGCAATATAGAACCTATAGGTGTAACCTTTCGCTCAATACTAAAATCGATGATTGAAGCATCTAAGGCCGCATCAATCGAGGATACACGACAGAAGGCATTGTTCTATCTCCAAACTTCACCTTCACCAAGCGTAGGTTTATTTCCATATAATTTTTTTCTTTCTATCCTCAACCTGAAATATGTCGCTTTCTCGTAAGACTGATAGCTAAAAAAAAAAAAGAAAAAAAAAAGAATCAAATCGCACCATCTCTGTAATAGGTAAATGCCTCTTTTTCTCCTGAAGTTGTAGGAATTATTCGTAATAAGATATTGGCTACAATTGAAGAGGTCTTATCAATAAAATTTCCATTTATCCGAGATCTAGGCATAATTAGCAACCCATTCTATAATTCTTCTCATTTCCCCTCGAGAAAATGATCTCACAAACAAAGGAATTGTACAGTACGAAATAACATAAAAAGAGACTAATTCTAAAAAAAAAATATAGACTTTCCACTCAAATTGTGCCCTTTTGACAGGGAGAGATAGGAAATATTTGAATATGATTGGATTTTATCCAAATTTTGTAGTATCCCAATGAACGGAACTATTACTAATTTCATTTAACTATGTTTAAGAATCAAGGACTTTATGTTCCTACACTACAGATTCTGAGAACTCGAGAAGTTTTGATTTGATCATGATTCAAAGAGGAAAAAAAAGAATAGAATAATTATTCTATAATAAAAATAAAGTCACCATCATTTTTTATTTGTATAACGTGTATACACTATGCAATCGAAATAGAAAAACCTATGGAACAATTCATCCATTTGTAATAGATCTATGGGGTAGGTAATTAGAGGAGTTGCCATTGAGAAATCCGGGATTGGAAAAGTATTTTTTATTCCTATAGAACCATAGTCTAAATGTAACCATAGTATAAAATATGGATCCTTCGGTTGATCTATTCTAAGTTAAGTCATTGGTCTTTTCCGGTATAATATAAATATAATCAAAATAAGAAAAGATCGTCGTCTTAACAAACATTAATGGATATCCCCCTTTTCTTTTCATTAACAAGAAAAAAAGTTTTTTATTCTTTTACCTATACCTAGAATAGAAGTAAAAGAAATATTGAATATTTTGATTTGAAGATTTTAGAAAAAGTTTTGCATTTCTATTAGAATTAGAATAGATTGGTTGTACCTGTATTGCAATAATATGAATTACTCGCTATTCACTCGGTTTATGATCAATAATAAGATTATGTTATGTAGGAGAGATGGCCGAGTGGTTCAAGGCGTAGCATTGGAACTGCTATGTAGGCTTTTTTGTTTACCGAGGGTTCGAATCCCTCTCTTTCCGTTTCTGCACCTTCGCCTAATTCACCAAGGTTACTTAACAGAATGTATCAAATAACAATTTATACCATTATTTCTATTCTATAAGACCCTTATTTGATAGAGATTTTCTATTCCTAATTACTGTGGTATGTAAAAAAAAAATACCGAAAAGCATGAAAAAGGAATGATAATTTTACTGCCAATTGTTGTGATACATAAATTGAAAAAATCTGGATAAAAAAGCCCCCTTAGCTTAAACTTAGATTTCTATTAGATATATTTATATCATATCGGCGAAAAGCGGGCAAAATTGTCCAAACCTTTCCCTGTTATTTTTGTTAGGTCAAGTCTGACGAGAATAATATTCTACGACTAAGAGCTCATTTATTTTCAAACCGATCCATTTACTATCTATTATTTGATTTACTAATCCTTTATTATGGAATGAGTCAATAGTCAAATGTTTTGGCACCTCCTCGTGGGAGGATGAAGCAATATTATTTTGAATCAGAGCTTTCGATCTTTGCTTATCCTTTGTAGCAATAATATCTCGGGGTTTGCAACGATAACTTGGTATATCTACTATACGATCATTAACTAAAATATGTCTATGGTTAACTAATTGCCTGGCTCCCGGAATGGTCGAAGCCATGCCCAATCGAAAAAGGATGTTATCCAAACGCATCTCAAGTAGTTGTAGTAAAACCTGACCTGTTGATCCTTTGGCTTTTCCAGCGATATGCACATATCTAAGTAATTGTCGCTCTGTCAGACCATAATGAAAGCGCAATTTCTGTTTTTCTTCTAGACGAATACGATATTGTGATCTTTTACCAGAGCGCAGTTGGGTTTTAAGATCACTTCCGGATCTAGGTCTTTTACTAGTTAGTCCTGGTAAAGCCCCCAGACGGCGTATTTTTTTGAAACGAGGTCCTCGGTAACGAGACATAAAAACTCCTTTAATTATTGAAATTGACAGAAAAATCTAAATTAAATTAAGACTGAACTAAAGCATAAACAAAATACAGAAAAATCTACGAAAGTACTACAAACAAGAATGAAATGGATCAATATACAGGTTTTATTGTATATGCTTTATTTTATATATGTAATTATATTATATATATATTATATTATATATATATAATTATATATATATAATATATTAATTATATTAAAATAATAATAATATATTAATAATATTAAAATAATAATAATATATTAATAGATAATAGTTAATAGTTATAATATAGTGATACTGTAGTAATACTGTAAGTATATAACATACTATATATACACTATTATATCTATTCTATATATACACTATTATATCTATTCTATATATACTATTCTATATATACTATATTTACACTATTATTATAGTATATATATACTATATAATAATATATATATACTATAATAATAGTGTAATAGTATATAATAACTCATATATAATCATATATAAACTCATATACATATATATATTATTATTTATTATATTATATTATTATTTATTATATTATTATATATTTAATTATTTATATATTTAATATTAAAATTTAATATTAAAATAAATTATAAAATTAATTATTAATTTAATTTATAAAAAATTATTTATCGAGGTTAAGGCTACCTTTTATGTTTGTTCTGTAGAGGTCTAATTACTCTAATCTTTTATTCAGGGAAAAAGCCAGCTATCGGAGTCGAACCGATGACCATCGCATTACAAATGCGATGCTCTAACCTCTGAGCTAAGCGGGCTCATATAACAGAAAACAAAAAAATGCATAGGAATTCAGGAAATCGCGAGGATCCTCACTATTAGCAATTCATTTTTTTCTTCTTTCTTATCTCAATCTCATACGTATTGTATATATAATATATAATATATATATATTCTTTGTTTGTATATTATATATATTTATTATTTATTATCTATATTTATTATCTTATCCATACATTCCATACAGTTCCATATTATATATAATATAAGCCATAACATCATATGTTCTACTGTTATTATATAGTATATACTATGTAATATATTATATAGTACATAGTACGTAATAGTATATAGTTGTATAATCATTCATTAACATTAAAAAATTATTAACATTAATCATTAATGTTAATTAACATTATTAATTAACATTAAATTAATTAATATTGTATTAAAATATTAATAATTAATTAATAATTATAAATTGAATGTAATATGAATTTATGAATTGACTAATAAAGTTTTGATTTGATTAGAATTAGAAAAATACAAAAAAATCCAGTTATACCGTATTCTATTAATTAGATTATTATTATTAGCGCTATAACGGATCAGATCGGTTCTAAGAAAAAAAGATAAGGATGCAATCAAGATCATAATGAGAGATTCCTCAGGTTTCATTCGGAAACCAAGGAAATAGCACGAAAAAAGAGAAGAATGAATATCGACCGTTCCAGTATTCCAAATCCCACTGGAAAAATGAAGTAGAGAGAGACATAGATATATGGGATATATCTTATCCATATTGAATTGCAGATACATCAATGATAGAATCCATTTTGATTGGATAGATAGATATGGGTCATCTGATAAAGATTAAAATGAGGGAGAATAGGTCAAAAAAAAATAGCAGTAAAGACTTTTTCGCTATAGAAATCCCTATCTAATTAATTCGACGTTTCTAAAAAAAAAAAATAAATAAAATAATAAATAAAAGAAGTGTAGGGAATCACAATAGAATTTCGGTCTCAACTCAAAAGGGGATATGGCGAAATTGGTAGACGCTACGGACTTGATTGCATTGAGCCTTGGTATGGAAACCTACTAAGTGGTAACTTCCAAACTCAGAGAAACCCTGGAATAAAAAATGGGCAATCCTGAGCCAAATCCTTGTTTTGAGAAAAAGGATAGGTGCAGAGACTCAATGGAAGCTGTTCTAACAAATGGAGTTGATTGCATTGCGTTGGTAGCTGGAATTTTGCTTTCTATCTAATTTACAGAAAGGATAATCCTATATACCTAATACGCACGTATATATACTGACATATCAAACGATTAATCACGACCCGAATCTATAATATTTATTTATCTAATATAATATAAATAAATAGTTTTATGAAAAATTTAAGAGTTATTGTGAATCCATTCCAAATTGAAGTAAGAGTTGAATATTCAGTGATCAAATCATTCACTCCAGAGTCTGATTGATCTTTTGAAAAAAAAAAAATGATAAATCGGACGAGAATAAAGAGAGAGTCCCATTCTACATGTCAATATCGACAACAATGAAATTTATAGTAAGAGGAAAATCCGTCGACTTTAGAAATCGTGAGGGTTCAAGTCCCTCTATCCCCAATAAAAACCCATTTGACTTCCTAAGTATTTTTCCTCTTTTCCATTGGTGGCTCAAAATTCACTATGTTTTCCATTTACTCTATTCTTTCACAAAAAGATCCGAGCATTTTATGTTTAGCCCAAGTTTTTGTGCAATACACGTACAAATGAAGATAGATATATGTATGTACAAAGACTCTCAACTATTGAATTATTCACTATTCGCAATCTACATTGTTAGGTTATCCTTACACTTATAAATATCAAAAAGTCTTCCTTTTTTTAAGACCCAAAAATTACCAGGGTAAGGTAAAACTTTTTTTGTCCTTTTTATGGACATAAACACAAGCCCTCTAATCTAATAAGATAAAGTGATGCATGGAAAACGGTCGGGATAGCTCAGTTGGTAGAGCAGAGGACTGAAAATCCTCGTGTCACCAGTTCAAATCTGGTTCCTGACATATGATTAATTATCGGAAAAATACTCATAGAAATTCATCGAGACAGGTCGGGATACATATTAATTACGTTAATAGTCTAGAGCATGATACATACTTATTCATCTAGGTCTATAGCTATAGACCATATCATTTTAAGATGAGTAAAATCCAAAATAGATGTATGGTCAAATTTTTGGATTATGCTCCCTTTTCTTTTTTGTGTTTATATTATGACCTCTTTTATTCAAAAAGATTTTTGAGTTTTTAATTTTTATATATTTTCTAGTATTATATTTTATACTTATTTTATTCTATTTTTTTTCTATTATATTATGTCTTATTATTCTTATTCTATTATTTATTAGAATTTAATTATTATTTATTTATTAGAATTATATATTCTAATATTCTGAATTATATATTCTAATATTCTAATTAATATTCTAATTATAATTAGATAATTATAATTAGATAATTATATATTAAATTATATAATTATATATTATATTTAATTTTAATTTATTTATATAAATAAATATTTATTTATATAAATAAAAATAAAAAAAATATATATTAAAATAAAATTTAAATAATAAATAAATAAATAATAAAATAAAAAAAAAAATAAGTATTCAAAAAGTTAAATAAAAGTATTCAAAATTCAAATAAAATATCAAGAAGGCTAACCCCTCCCCCCCCCAAAAAAAAACTCTAGTCTATAGGGGTTGAAGGAGAAAAATAGACAGGATGTATTTCATATATATACAGTACAAATTTAATCCGATCTTTTTTGATTGTTGAATTTCGAATTTTCCTTCATATTATATTTCTTCACTCTTACTTATCTTACTTTCTGGGATTTATCTACGTGATATGCGCGGTACAAAGTTCATGGTACAGAACCCTTTTGATTCATTCTATTGTCTCTGCTTATCAAAAACGAATATCTTCAAAATTGGGTTGGGGAATAATATCAATGAACCCTCTATTAGCTCATCCAAAATACGAATTAGAATCAAGTTACTCTGTTTCATCTAGAAGAGAACGTAAAAGTATTCCTTGACTTGAAATCTAGAGTCCTGTCATATACGTGAACATTAGTTTCTTATCATTCAATGAGCATCTTGTATTTCATAGAAATTGGGGGTAATATAGTCCTTACGTAAAGGCCAGCCTATCCAACTTTCAGGCATCAAGATACGTTTAAGGCGTGGATGATTATCATAAGAAATTCCCAACATATCATAAGATTCCCGTTCTTGAAAATCAGCACTTCTCCAAACCCAGAAAACAGATGGGATTCTAGGATTCTTCCTTGGGGCAAATACTTTTATACATACTTCCTCCGGTTGATCCACACCATACTGTATTCTCGTAAGATGATATACACTAGCTAAAAATCCCCCTGGTGCGACATCATAGGCACACTGAGAGCGTAAGTAATTGTAACCATACACATATGAAATGACAGCAATGGAGTCCCAATCTTCGGATTTTATTTGTAAAGTCTCTATTCCTTGGTAATCGAAGCCCAAGGATCTATGAACTAGCTCATGCTTGATTAGCCAAGCAGATAAATGACTTTGCATCTTCTTGATCTCTCCCACATTTTGATTTGTATAAGTATTTCATATTTACAATGAAA